AAAATAGCCCGAATTTCTATTTATTTCGCGCAAATCCTCGATTTCATATTTTAGATTTTTGCTGAATTTACTAGAAAATTAAATAGAAGTAATTCAAATCATTCAAAATCATCAGGTTAGGATCGATCTAAACCGGCCCATTATTTATATGATATGCTTCAACATGCCAACTATTAAACAACTTATTAGAAATACAAGACAGCCAATTAGAAATGTCACAAAATCCCCCGCGCTTCGGGGATGCCCTCAGCGTCGAGGAACATGTACTAGGGTGTATGTGCGACTCGTTCAGATCATGAGCTGCGATAAAAGAAAGAAAACTTTTTCTAGTATCAATGATCAGTACCGGCGAATTGGATAGAATAGAAAAAGAAGTCCATTCAATTCAGTATCTAAAAAAAAGAGAATCCATCCATTCTATTGTGTATGAAATTTATGGTTTCCATTGGTGCAAATCCAATCATCTCAATTTAAGATGAGAAGCAATTCTCCATTGGTAGCAAATGGTTATCCATTAAGCGGAGGAAATCTTACTTAAAAATAGAAAACTTAGGCCCCCTCTTGCAAGAACGGACTAAAAGGGTTAGCTACCCAGCCAACTTTCATAATTAAATACCGTTACTGTGTAAGTAGATCTAATCGTGAAAGACCTATTACTGGATAATTCATGGGTAGAGCCAAAGAATGTGAACTATACAAGTTACCAATAACATTGATTAAATGAAGTAAAGGCTCCGGTGTATAGAGAAAACCTCACCGTTTAAGAAGTAATCATAGAAACGAAGGAAGCCGCTATTTCTTTATCCATTTCTATTTTTTATTTATTCTATTTTGATACCTAGTAAAATAAAATTTATTATTTCGAAGTGAAATGCCTAGAAAAAAGAAAAATAGTGGTCGGGAAGGTTATAGTAGCCAAAGCCATTTGAATTTTTAGTTTATACATTGGAAAAAAGCTTTGTTATTAATAGACTAGGAAAGGGAAAAAGAATAACTGAAAGAAAGGAAACCTATTAGTTATTCGTCAAAGTTTCATTTATTCAATGACCAGAATTAGACGGGGAAATATAGCTCGGAGACGTAGAACAAAAATTCGTTTATTTGCATCAAGCTTTCGAGGGGCTCATTCAAGACTTACTCGAACAATTACTCAACAGAAAATAAGAGCTTTGGTTTCGTCTCATCGGGATAGGGATAAGCAAAAGAGAAATTTTCGCCGTTTGTGGATCACTCGAATAAACGCAGTAATTCGTGAAATAGGGGTATCCTATAGTTATAGTAGATTAATACACGACCTATATAAGAAACAGGTGCTTCTTAATCGTAAAATACTTGCACAAATAGCTATATCAAATAAAAAATGTCTTTATATGATTTCGAATGAGATCATAAAAGAAGTAGATTGGAAAGAATCCACCGGAATAATTTAAACGTAGTTTTCCCCGGAGAATGAACTCCGGGAGGGTAGAGTCAAAATGAATATGCTAAAAAATTAGTAAAAATGAATGAACACACTCAAAAAAAAAAAAAAGATTTATTCTTACCCGATTCCTTTTTTTTCTTACGACACGATAATTAAATCTGCATTTTTCATATTTTTTGAACAAAACATCAATCTGCGTTTGAATTCGGATTTGAATTTTTATTCAAGTGAAGAAAGAGTAAGCCTATTTATTTCTGGCTCGAAGACCCGCAGTTCTGGCGGTCGACTCGGTTCTTTCAAATTGTTTCTCATTATTAAGAAAAGGTAACAAAGATAAAATACGGGCTTGTTTTATAGCAATAGTAATTAATCGTTGTTGTTTCAAGGTCAATCTATTCACCCGTCTAGATAATATTTTTCCTTGTTCGCTAATAAATCGACTAATTAAACTCATGTTTCTATAATCAATTCGATCCCCCGATTGGATCGGGGGCAAACGCCTACGAAAAGATCGCTTGGATTTAAGAAAAGGTCGCTTGGATTTATCCATGGTTTGTTTAGTTTATTCCTTATCCCGAAAATCCTATTTCGATCGGATCTAAAATGAATTAGAATAAATAGGATTTGGTTTGTTTATATTTAATATTTAATTATGTTAATAATTAATAATATATATATATAATATATAATTAGATAATATTAACTATTATATTTAATAACTATATTAACTATGTTTTATTTATATAGAATGTCATTTTTTCCCCCTCCTTCGAAGGGTTACATACATGTGCTCGATTCGATCTATTTCTTTATCTCCCCATGAATCGTATGTTTGTAACAAAATGGACAGAATTTTCTCAATTCCAATCGATTAGGCGTGTTGTGACGATTCTTTTCAGTAATATATCTGGAAATACCCGTTGATACCTTATTAACACCGTTTCGAACACAACATGTACATTCCAAAATAACCGTTATTCGGACATCTTTCCCCTTGGCCATGAACCCCCTTTGGATTTTTGATTTACGCGACTCTTCTATTTTCGATCCAAAACGAAGAAGAAGAAAGGAAGGAAAAAATAGAAGTTACTAACTTGAAATCCAATTATGAAAAATTTCGCTGCAACCAATATACTAAAAAAAATAGAATAATTTATAAACTTTATTTCAAATCACAGTATTTCATTTACATTTAAGTTTACATTTAAGTACCTTGTATAAGAGTCTTGTCCTATATCTAGACCCCACCTTGTTTATTCTACCTCCATCCCTTTTAAAATTTTTAAAATTTATTTAATTCAAACTTGAACCCAAGTCTCGAAGCTGTTGAATCCACCTTTTATTTTTTTCTCTTTCCTCCCTCTTATTCTAAAAGGAAAAAAGAGAAAAGGGGCGTGAAGGATTAGTCACAAATATTTAATTGTATCTCGAATCTTCGTTATTTGGTACCGTGTCAATAACTAGAATCAAAAAAAAGGGAATGTCAACGCATCTGGGAAAAAACGATTAATCTCTATCAATAGACCTGCTAAAGACCCGAACCATAGAGTACTTAATACTGGTGCCACGGAAAGATATGTTTTTAGATCTCGCATTGAAAAATCTCCTTCCTTTTTTTATTGTAATATATTTTATTGTAATCTAAAATGGTAATACATATATGCTCAGATGCATATGCAGTTAAGAACCTTGTACACGGAATCCCTAATTAAAATTGAAATGTACAACTATCGGGTGAATAAAATTTTTTTCTTAAAACATAAAAAGCGTCCCCTTCTTCCCGAGCATTACCGAAAACTACTCATTTATTTTTACGACAGGTTCCGTATTTCATACGTATATAAGCCTTTTACTATATATTACTATTATATGTTAAATGGGACCAAAAAGACGAAATGCCCATATATATTCTATATATCAATGGAGGAAATAAAGATGTGGAAAACAAGATAGGAATTCTATACAATGACACTGTAGACCAATTGGAGGGATGTAGCGCAGCTTGGTAGCGCGTTTGTTTTGGGTACAAAATGTCACAGGTTCAAATCCTGTCATCCCTACCTATTACTTCTCCGTTGAGCAGTAACGAGGGATTAATTGAGATCGATTCAAATTGAACATATATATAATATAATAAATATAGAATTATATAATAAATATATAATCGTTCATTCAAAGACGTATTGGGGTTAAAAAAGTGTCTTTAAAGTCTTCTCTCTTCTGATAAGAAAGCGCTCTTAGTTCAGTTCGGTAGAACGCGGGTCTCCAAAACCCGATGTCGTAGGTTCAAATCCTACAGAGCGTGATTTCGTCCTTATTTTTCTTAGATCATTAGATCAAATTAGACTGAAAAAGCTTAACTAACTTGAACCGCAATCTAAATTTGACCTCCCTTGTATTAAAGAAAGTAGGAGGTCAATCAAAAAAAGAGATAGTAATTAATCAAAGGTCCGATTGATCACCACGCCTATATTGTAAATATGCAGTTACGAATAATCCAGCCAAAGTAACAGGAATTAGACCTAACACGATTCCAAATAGAAAAACTTCAATCATTGTAATTTATTTTAAAAGAGAAAAAGGAGGTAATATATATACCTAAATATTAATCCGAATTACCATGAATCTCAATGACCAAGAATTGGAAATTTATACGGAATCCTATCGAAAGATTTCTTTTTCTGAATTGTGCATTTCAAATACTAATTTCAGATAAGTCGTATCTTGCTCAGACCAATAAATAGAGCTGAGGTTACCGTTAAAGCCGCTAGTAGAAAACCGAAATAACTAGTTATAGTAGGCATGAAGGAGCTAAATGAAATATGTTCTTTTTATACATTATACATATGTTTATAAAAAAGCACTTACCTAAGTTTCCTTTTTCCAAAATAGGAAATAAGCAAAAATACCAATTGAAAGAATAATTTAAATTGAAAGTTTTTGATTCATCTATCATTATAGACGGTACTAACAAATATAAAGTGACAGGCGTATAAAAAGAAATTGATTCATCATCTACGATATCTACCCATCCCGCGATTCCAATCAACCGATTCATTGAGCAACTCTTGGGGGTAAACTTATAAACTTATATAAACTAATAAAAATAACTGGGCCGTGTAACTTTACTCAAAAATTAAACTTTTTTAAAATGATTACATTATGAAAGAATAGAAGAAAACTTTTTTTATTGTCTCGGATCCTATTTCTATTTTAGAGCCAACATAAACCTTATATTTAAATAAAAATATTAAAAAAAAAATTACTTTCAGTTTAACTCATTAGATTCCGTAATAGGTTCATTCACTTAATATCTTGAATGATTGAGAAGAAAAAAGTTATCACGCAATCACTCGAAAAAAGAAAATCTTTATTTTGGTCCAACTGGGTTAGTAATTTATATTATCTTTTCTTTTTTACGTTCTACATTTTATCGTTCCGTATTCTATTATAAAATCTCGTTCTTGTAGTTAGGTCAAGAAAGAATCTTTTGATCTCGATCTAATACAACAATATATGCATCAAAAGGGTTGGTTACAATTTTTTTATTCTTTTCTTTCATCGAATACGATTTACT